CAATTTAAATAATTAAAATTTAAGATTAAGGATCTTAGCGAAAACTTACAGCAGCTTGCCAAACGAAAGCTAAGAGAAAAAAGAATACGGGTATGACTGGCATAACATCTACGATTGGGTTCAAAAAAGCGTAAGCCTCGGGCAATTTTCCGAAGAAAAAACTACTTGAATAAAAGGCAGAATTAAGACAGATACAGATCAAACTAAAGATATTAAGCATAACAGACATTTTGTTCTTGGAGATAATTGCATTTTGTTGCATTTTGATTGAGTTATTGATATGATATAAGGGAAAATTTAGGTAGACAAAAAATCCTTCTTTTCTTTTTTCTTTTGAACTCACCCAATCAAAAACCTCCAATTCTCAAAAGAGAATAGAGGAAATCATACTTTCATACAATATCTTAATTGAATTATATCTAATGATCAATAAATTAAGTTTAATTCTATGATTAAAAAAATCCTAGTAATTAGTAATAATCTAAATATCTATAGAATCTATAGAATAAATTAGATTGGAGTTGACAAATAATGAATAATATAGTAATTATTATAGTTATTATTATATTAATAACTATTAATAACTATTAATAACTATAAATTTAAACTATATAATTTAACTATTAAAATTTTTAAAATTTAAATAACAAATTAATAATTAAATAACAAATTAATAAAATATTAATTAAAATAGATAAAATAAAAAAAAGAATATTCTTAAATATTCAATTATTCAATAGTAAATATTCAATAGTATTTAATTACTAATAAATATTCAATTAATAAATATTCAATAGTACTTTTAATTACTAATTCTAATTAACGATACTTTAGTAGTATCGAACGTAGTATCCAATTGAAATCGAAATGGGGCGTGGCCAAGTGGTAAGGCAACGGGTTTTGGTCCCGGCATTCGAAGGTTCGAATCCTTCCGTCCCAGAGTATATTCATTATGTTAGAATAGAATAAATATTTTTTTGGATGGGGTAAAGTCTAATGTTAGCTGGAATTTCTTTTTTTTTTATTTATCTTTTATGCCTGAATCATATCTTTATTGAATCGAGTACAAATGACACACAAATTTAATTGACTCTATTTTTGATCCAGGTAAATGTGGGAACATGGGGTTCCAAGAGTTGGAATAAAAAAAAAATTTACCCCTAACCTTTCTTTAATCTATTATCTATTATTAAATAGAAATTCTTTAAATTAAGAGGACTTGCTAAAACTTAATTCAGAAAACTCTTTACCGATATATAGCTATATTCTTTATTTATCGATCTATAACTATATATAAAACTATAACTATCTCTATTGTATTTATAGAATAATTAGAATAATTTCTAGAACAAAGGGATATAGATTACGATGTCTACAAACCAATGACTATTCATGATTCCATAATTGAATCAATTCCATACTGGGTCCAAATTACAACTTAGAAGAATGTTATGTTAAAACTTCGTTTGAAACGATGTGGTAGAAAGCAACGTGCGACTTGAAGGACATGATCCATTGTGGATTCTTTCTTATATCCACCATTTTCGATTTGTATAGTAATGAAGGTGCTCTTGGCTTCGACATTCGTTGGTAACCTAAATAGTCCATGATGGAGCTCGAGTAGAAAGTATTAATTCATTTCTCAGGCCAAGAATCTAGGGTTAATGCAAATCAATAAATTGGAGCAACTTCGTGAATATATCTTCGATATAGAAATGGAAGGGATCCTATTCGAACAAGTTTCTAAGTAAAAAGGAAAAGTTGTTGGAATTAATCAAACCGTTTCGATCAAAAGAAGGAATTTTGTGTTCGTAGGATTTTTTGATAGAAGGAAATCAAAAAAGGGGTATGTTGCTACCATTTTGAAAGGATTAAGAAGCACCGAAGTAATGCCTAAACCCAATGATTTAAAACAAAGATAAAGGATCCCAGAACAAGGAAACACCATTTTAATCGTCTCACTAACTGGGCCGGACTTAATAATTAAAATATATTTTAACCGAGACAAACACAAAAGGGGGCAAAGACTACTCAATAAACGGAAAGATTCTTTTTTGAATTATTTGAAAGTTATCCAACTTGAGTTATGAGTTAAGAATGGTTTTTTTTTTCTTTTTTAGGAAAGAAGACGAAAAAACAGACTTAAACCCCAGTCTAATTGATTTGATGATTTTATAGAACCTTTTGTCATTTATGGAATTTATTCGAATTCCATACCATAGATAAAACTTCAAATCCAATTCGTTTTTTTCTCGAGCCGTACGAGGGGAAAACTTCCTATACGTTTCTAGGGGGGGTGTATTGTTCATCTACATCTATCTCAATGAGTCGTCTATCGAATCGTTGCAATTGATGTTCGATCTCGAAGAGAAGGAAAAGATCTTCAGAAAGTAGGTTTTTATGATCCGATAAAGAATCAAACTTATTTAAACGTTCCTGCTATTCTCTATTTCCTGGAAAAAGGGGCTCAACCTACAGGAACTGTTCAGGATATTTTTAAAAGGGTGGGGGTTTTGAAGGAACCTTATCCTAATCAAACGAAATTCAATTAAGAAAATATAAGAAAGGGGGGTAGTTTTTTGTATATAACTTTGGATAACCTTTCTCTATTCAGTACCCCCTCTTTTTCCTTTTCCCCTCTATTCGTATCTATTTATCATTGTTTTCTTCGAATCCTGTGTTCTATAATGACAAAACCTTATTTCCTTGATCCTAGAAAATTTAGACATTCTCGACAACTGGATGTTTTTCATTTTTATTTTCAATTTAACTAACAAAACAGAAAAAAAAAAAAAAGAAATTCAATTGAATTTCTTTTTTTTTCTATTCTGTTCTTTTCGTAACATTTATATTGACAACAGTGTATTGAACAAATATAATCCATCATGATAAGTGAGCTAGATCTAGTTATTTGGTTTGTTTGGTTTTTTACTTTACTCGGACAGGTTCTTCGATACAGCAGCTTTTTTGGTTGATTGAAAAAAGGGGATAACAAAGGATCCGCTCACAAATTTTGAATCTCTATTTTGAATCTCTATTTTCATTTTTTTTTTGATTTGTTAGCTCAACGGTTTAATTGCTTGGTCTAATTTCTTTGTTTACTTTATTGTTTAATTTATTTAAATTCCGATTGTATTTATGCACTTCTTTATTATTATACATATATTTTATAATCATAGATTATCTTCTATACTTGTATACTTGGTTTCTTCTTTTCGGGTTGCTAACTCAACGGTAGAGTACTCGGCTTTTAAGTGCGACTAGGATCTTTTACACATTTGGATGAAGCAAAGGATTCGCCCCATACCATCGGTAAGGTTTGGAAGACCACGACTGATCCTGAAAGGGAATGAATGGAAAAAATAGCATGTCGTATTAATGGAGAGTTCTGACAGTATTTCATTTTTACGGGGTTGGTACAAAAACCCGTTTGAAGTCTTGGAATAGAACAAAAAAAAATAGGGTCGAATGAATAAATGGATAGGGCTCTTGTGGCTTCAATTAACTATAAGGAAAGACAAAGCAACGAGCTTCCGTTCTGAATTTGAATTTTTTCCTGATCTAATTAGACGTTAAAAAAAGATTAGTGCCGATCCAGAAAGGGTTATGGGGGATTCTCCATTTTTTTCAATGAATCCTAACTATTTGAATTCTCCTTTATGAAAGGGAAATGTGTGTGTAAAAGGAACAGTATATTGATAAATTAAGTTTTTCCGAAATCAAAAGAGCGATTAGGTTGAAAAAATAAAAGATTTTGAAACACCTTCTTTTCTTATCCTAGAATCTTATCCAAAAACAAAAATGGAAAAAAGAGGAAATAGAGAATCTGTTGATAAGTTTACCCTGTTTCCGAGGTATCTGGTCTTACTAGACTACCCTGTTTTGACTCTATCGCACTATGTATCATTTGCTAATCCCCAAACCGTCTAGCTTGGATTCAAATCGAATTTCAAATGGAAGAAATCCAAAGATATTTCCAGCTTGATAGATCTCAACAACCCAACTTTCTATATCCACTTATCTTTCAGGAATATAGTTATGCACTTACCCATGACCATCGAGCTATTTTGTTGGAAAATCGGGGTTATGGCAATAAATCGAGTTTCCTTATTGTGAAACGGTTAATTATTCGAATGTATCAACAGAATCATTTTCTTACTTCTACTAATGATTCTAGCCAAAATCCATTTTTTGAGCGCAACAAAAATTTGTATTCTAAAATGATATTAGAGGGATTTTCATTTATTGTGGAAATTCCGTTTTCTATGCGATTAATATCTTCTGAAGAACGGAAAGGGGTATTTAAATCTCATAATTTACGATCAATTCATTCAATATTTCCTTTCTTAGAGGACAATTTTTCACATTTTAATTATCTATTAGATATACTAATACCCTACCCTGTTCATCTGGAAATCTTGGTTCAAACCCTTCGCTATTGGGTAAAAGATGCCCCCTCGTTGCACTTATTACGATTCTTTCTACGCGAGTATTGTAATTGCAATAATCTTATTTCTACAAAGAAAACCTGTTTTCATTTTTTAACAAAAAGAAATCTAAAAAGAAATCAACGATTTTTTTTCTTGTTATATAATTTGTATGTATGTGAATACGAATCCATTTTCGTCTTTCTCCATAAACAATCTTCTCATTTACGACCAATATCCTTGGGGGCTCTTCTTGAACGAATCTATTTCTATGGAAAAATAAAATGTCTTGTCCAAGTCTTCGCTAAGGATTTTCCGACCAACTTATGTTTGGGCAAATATCCTTTGATGCATTATGTTAGGTATCAAGGAAAATCCATTCTGCTTTCAAGGGGGACGGTTCTTTTGATGACTAAATGGAAATCCTACCTTGTCCATTTTTGGCAATGTAATTTTGACCTGTGGTTTCATTCGCGAAGGGCCAATATAAAGCAATTGTCCAAAAATCCCCTTGACTTTATGGGTTATCTTTCAATTGTGCGACTAAACCCTTCAAGGGTACGGAGTCAAATG